GAGTGGATACTGCTACTTCCTCTCGAACCATAATAATATTATTCTTTTTTCAGATCATTGAATCATTTATTTCTCTTGAAATCCGTTCAATTCTTATTTCTACACACGTCTTTTTTTAGGAGGTCTACATCCATTATGTGGCATAGGGGTTACGTCACGTACGAAACTTAATAGTATACCACTTCTACGAATAGCTCGTAATGCTGCATCTCTTCCGAGACCAGGACCTTTTATCATGACTTCTGCTCGTTGCATACCCTGATCCACTACTGTACGAATAGCATTTCCTGCTGCGGTTTGAGCAGCAAATGGTGTCCCTCTTCTTGTGCCTCTGAATCCACAAGTACCAGCGGAGGACCAAGAAACCACCTGACCTAGTACATCTGTAACAGTCACAATGGTATTGTTGAAACTCGCTTGAACATGAATAACTCCTTTTGGTATTCTACGCCCACTCTTACGTGAACCAATACGCCCATTCCTACGTGAACCAATTCTTGGTATAGGTTTTGTCATATTTTATCATCTCATAAATATGAGTCAGAGATATACGGATATATCCATTTCATATCAAAACAGATCCTTTATTTGTCCATCGGGTCCTTTAGAAAATCCCTTTTTCTTTTTAGAAAGATTACCCTTGTCTCTGTTTATGTCTCGGATTGAAACAAATTACTATAATTCGTCCCCGCCTACGGATCAGTCGACATTTTTCACAAATTTTACGAACAGAGGCCCTTATTTTCATATTTGTTATTCCTTACCTTAATTCCGAATCTACTCCTTGGAAGAAAATAAGTCTCTTGAAATTTTGAACCTCGAATTGTATTCTCACGAAAGGAATGTTTAAAAAGCCACCTACACCTAATCGTTTGAATCTTTGTTGCGAAGTCTATAAATTATACGTCCCCTGGTTGAATCGTAACGACTTACTTCGATTTTTACTCTATCTCCTGGTAGTATCCGTATAAAACTTCGTCGGATCCTCCCCGAAACATAACCTAGAATCAGATCTTCATTATCTAAACGAACCCGGAACATACCATTGGGAAGTGATTCAGTAATTAAACCTTCATGAATCAATTTTTGTTCTTTCATTCCAGGTAACCCCCTTGAAGTATCAACTAATGGAGGAGGAGTGATATTAAACAACCCGTCTTTCCTCTCCTTTTTCACAAATAGGAAGTTACGGATCAACTTCGGATACCAGAAGGATCACCATATATAACACAAAACTTCTCCTCCAATTCCTTCTAGTCGAGCTTCTCGATCTGTCATTATACCTCTAGAAGTAGAAAGAATTACAATCCCCATTCCACCTAAAATCCTAGGAATTCGTTGATAGTTGGAATAGATTCGTAGACCGGGTCGGCTGATACGCTTTAAAATATTTCTATATGTTCCTTTCCTATTTCTTCTATGTCGCAGGGTTGAAACCAAGAAATATTTGTTGTTTTCCCGATGTTTCCTAACGTTTTCAATAAAACCTTCTCGTAGAAGTATTTTAACAACGCTTTCGGTCATATTAGTAGATGCTATTCGAACCGTTCCTTTTTTATCCATGTCGGCATTTCTTATAGAAGTTAATATATCGGCAATAGTGTCCCTACCCATGACGAACTATAATTATTGGTGCCTCCTAATTTTGATATAATCAACATGTTCCGTTTTTTTTTTTATGTGAATTTTTGATTCTTTATTTATGAATTATTAAAAGTATATGCGTGAAACACAATCTACTAATTGATCCATTTCAGATACCCTACTATATCATGGTCTCATCTACTAGTATTTATAATACCTCAGGAGCTAATGAGACTATTTTAGTGAAATTCAACTGTCTCAATTCTCGAGCGATCGCTCCAAAAACCCGAGTTCCTTTTGGATTTCCTTCTTGATCAATGACAACTGCTGCATTGTCATCATATCGTATTATCATACCGTTGTCACGTCTGAGTTCTTTACATGTACGTACAATTACAGCTCTGATCACTTCTGATCTTTCGAGAGGCATATTGGGCACTGCTTCTTTTATTACAGCAACAATAACGTCACCAATATGAGCATATCGGTGATTACTAGCTCCTATGATTCGAATACACATCAATTCTCGAGCCCCGCTGTTGTCCGCTACATTCAAATGGGTCTGAGGTTGAATCATATCATTTTTTTTTTTTAATCTGTTCTTTCAATGCAAAGGTCGAAGGAAAAAAGAAATAAATATTGTCTGTCCAGAAATAAAGAAATCCGCGATTGTTTTTTTTCATCATAAATACCCCTTTGGTTCCACATCCCTATCCTGAAATAATGAATTGCGTTCGTATAGGCATTTTGCACGCAGCTATTTTAATAGCTGCTCTGGCTACAGTTTCCGATACTCCGCCCATTTCATAAAGTATTCGACCCGGCTTAACAACAGATACCCAATATTCGGGAGATCCCTTCCCCGAACCCATACGGGTTTCCGTAGGTCTTACTGTAACGGGTTTGTCGGGAAATATACGGACCCATATTTTTCCACCACGGCGCGCATATCGTGTCATTGCTCGTCGCCCTGCTTCTATTTGTCTAGATGTGATCCAAGCGGGTTCAAGTGCCTGAAGAGCATATCTACCGAAACAAATATGATTGCCTCGATAAGATATTCCCTTCATTCTTCCTCTATGTTGTTTACGGAATCTGGTTCTTTTGGGGTTATAGTTGATGGTTGTTTCTCAACCTCATCTCTACTACAGAACCGGACATGAGAGTTTCTTCTCATCCAGCTCCTCGCGAATGAAACGATTCAATAATATTACAGATACACATGTATTTATTGAATAATACACTAAATCATGGGATTTATTGATATTGAATCTGTCACGTAGGAATCTGTATATCTTGTATATATAGCTAGACGTATATTTCTATATATAGAAGATAATGCCTTTGCTTTCTTTTTAGAACGAATCCTTGACCTTTACCGAATCGGCCAAAATTTTGCAATTCAATAAGGGTTTCGCGGGCGAATATTTACTCTTTCAATATTTGTTTCATTCGTAGGGTCAACCCATGGCCTCTCAGAATAAATCAATTGGTTCCTGGTTGGTTCCGCCATCCCACCCAATGAATCATTAGGATTCGTTTTCAATAGAATCTTCTGCAGTCACAGGTTCCGTCGTTCCCATAGCTTCTCCATTAATGGCTAGGCCTGAACTCTGCAATGGAGCTCCTCAATTCAAGTTCGTTCCCAAGTCAATCTCCTCAGTCTCTATTGACTCGAGGCTCTTTATTATTGGTATTTTTCCTATGAACCGTATTCATCTAATTATGGACGAATCAGTATTGATGCTTTATCACACTGCCTTTTATGAGATGATTCATAATAGACCATACATATTGGAATCATATACCATTGATATTCTCCTTCTCTCTTTCTCTCGCCCTTCCATTTACCCACATCCCTCTATTTTCGCTTCACAATCCATAATCAGATTGATTTTTCCTTTATGGAAAAAAGATTTCAGTTGCTACAACTATATGATTGACACATCATATAGTGACTGGTTCCTTGGATCTCGATAATACGAAGCAATGAGCTGGTTCTAAGTTCTATAGTTATTAGTTAGGGGCCAGTCCTTTTTTTTTGAATCCCAACTCTAAAGAAAAACCAACGAGTCACACACTAAGCATAGCAATTCTACCAAATGATCAATCCAATTTTTATTCAACCCTATAGAATTAGAATTGCTCATTTTTCATTGAAGGGAAAAAGAATAGTTTGTCGTTTTTTGTTCTATCACTGGATAGAATGGCAAGGAAAGGCCCATTATTGCTCGTCTACAAATATCCAAATTTTGATGCCTAATACCCCATAGATAGTTCGAACTGTATAGGAACAATGATCAATTTTAGCTCGAATGGTTTGTAGGGGAACCCTACCTTCTCTGATCCATTCGACACGTGCAATTTCTTTTCCGTCGATACGTCCTGCAATTTGCACTTGAATTCCTTTTGTATCCGCTTGTTCGGTTAATTCAATAGCTTTTTTCATTGCCTTTCGAAAGGAAACTCTATTCTTTAATTGTAGAGCTATATATTCTGCAAGAATATTAGGTTGTCCATAAGGTTTTGCAACCCTTGTGATAGCAATGTTAAGTCTCCGGTTCACAGAATGAAATCCTTTTTGTACATTGATCTGTAATTCTTCGATTCCTCGTGCTCGACCCTCTATTAACAAATTTGGAAATCCAATATAGATTATGACCTGGATCAGATCGATTTTTTTTTGAATCTCTATATGTGCAATTCCTTCGAAACCCGAGGATATTCTCCTATTTTTTTGTACATAATTCTTGATACAATCTCGTATTTTTTCATCTTCCTGGAGACCTATGGAATAATTTTTTGGTTGCGCGAACCAAAGGGATCTATGCTTTTGGTTTTCCCCACCAAGTCGGAAACCAAGGGGATTTATTTTTTTGCCCATATTTTTCTTCTCTCTCTTTCTCTTTATTTTTCTCTCTCTTTCTCCAAATATCTCTCTATTATAGGATCTTTCCATTGATCCTTTGTTTCTAAATATATATCCTGATCCGTTTTCTTTTTAGAGCTATCCCTCACTACAATAATTATATGACAGGTGGGTCTTTTTATCGGATAACTACGTCCTCGAGCCCGAGGTTTTAACCTTTTCACGATAGTACTCCCATTGACTTCGGCTTTACTAATGACTGAATCAGCTTCGTTGAAACTTTTATTGTGACTAGCATTTGCTGCTGCAGAATAAACCAATTTAAAAATGGGATAAGATGCTCGATAAGGCATGAGTTCCAGTAGCATAAGTGTTTCCTCATAGGAACGCCCACGAATCTGATCAATGACTCTTCGTGTTTTGTGAGCAGACATACATACATTTTCAGCTAAAGCTTTTACTTGTGTACTTAAGATCCTCTTCGTCTCCATCTTTTGCAAGACCTTCTTCCACCTTCTCCATTTTGCCATAATCACCTCCCACCAAT